TACGGTTCGGAGGCCGAGCCCCACCCCAGCAGTAAGGGTGCGGCTTAGGTCAACTAACACAAAGAAGATACAGTTCACTCAACGATTGCCTTTGGGTTCCGAACTCCATATGGGAAAGGAGCGTTGTTGTTTGCGAGGTCTCGATCATTTACATGGACCCACTTCTCATTCCATTTGTGGGAATTTGATGATCTATACACCGTCCCTAACGAACGATCGGCTCAGGTTTGAGCATGATGAATCACTTCGTGCCGACCTGTTGCCAATAAACTTTCCGGCCTCATATGAGAATGGAAAACTGGAGCATTTTCTGCATCGGTGGATGAAGAATCGAGAACATAAGAATTTATGGTTGACCATGTTCCCAGAAAAAAGATACTTTCGAGAAACGACGAACACGACTGAAGTGGCTATACATACAAATCCATTTACGGATCTATATGCTCCGATTGGAACTGGAAGTTCCAGAACAGGTGGCTGGTATACTACCATAATGAAACTTCCTTTTCTTTTTTTTATTCGGATCGGATTTCTGTTGGCTTCGTTGGGGGGCTCGCATAGTTTGTTACGTCAGCTCCAAAAGGATAAGTTGCGTTGGAATTGAAAAGGTTCCGTGGAGTTCATAATTGCATAAAAGGAGTCAAAGTAGTGGCTGCGGCGCGTTGAGGCACCTCTTCGACGGTCCTCGTACGCCCGGCCTGACGGCCCGCTCTGAAGAATTCATGGATCGGTGGCGAGACAGAATAGGCGGGCACTACTAACCAAGCCAAGCCCAGCTCTCGCCGATAGGCGGGGGGAGCTTTCTTCCAAGCCTTGCCTTATATAATAGTTGTGGCCATGGCGCTTTAATATCGGAAAAATAAAAATTTACTGCGAGACAGCGAATGAGACAGCATCTGAGTCTCGCTTAGTCGTGAGCGTTCACCGGGTGGACCGAGTTGGTAAAGACACAGAGGTTCCGAAGGAACGAGCCGTGAGGGTAGGTTCGCGAGCAATCATCATACGAAAACGAACCAACTACAACTTTGTTCGGCGGAACCACTTGCGCTTATTGCGGGAGATCCGGGAAGCTACCTAAATGGAGAGCCCCCGCGTGCACGGGTGGTTGATAAACACGTATTATTGGGATGGGGCAGCTGTCAATGGATTCTGCGATCGAATGTCCAACTTTCTATAGTTTAGGAGTGAATGAGCTAAGCCAGAGTCTTCCTGACTTGCGGAACTGGTTAAAGCAATTCCCCTTATCTTACTAGATCTTAACTGATAACTAAAGATTTTCTTTCTTTAATAAAGCAGCCACCTCTTTCTGGTGTGCAGAGCTAGACAGAAGGCTTCTTAAGACATCGCTTTCATACTCCACTCTCTAGTTCACTGATTGATCCTTCCGCTTTTGTAAAAGGGTTCGGATCATTAGGCTTTGCTCAACCTCCCCTCAGGGATCGCGGAGTCAGGTAGATCAACTACTTGTACATATCTCCTGGCAAAAGAATATCCCCTCACTAAACCTCAGAATATCCCATCCCGAGGTCTTAGCCGAGGCTTGGCTTTACGCCCCTTGGTCTTTCTTTTCTCGTTTTAGTAAAAGGCCTCCGGCTGCAGCAAGGCTATCTTGAATTCCAATTTTCAATGAAATAAATGCATTCCTCTGTATTCTGTTGTGCTCAGCGAACGGATAAAGCCCAGGATGGGAAGTCGCATCTTTTTCGGAGTTGAGTCGGGAATCCTACTCTAAATAAAAGAATCTAATCACGGGCTCTCAGGTGGCAAAGGTCTTCCTTACCTTACCGCTTTCCAGTCATCCATGCAGCTCCTACAAGAAAAGGGTCTTCGGCCAGCTTTCTATCTTACTGTAGTATAGTACATAATGCCGATCTATAGAAAATGGAAAATAAAGATTCTTCCTTTTGGGGAAAACAGAGATGGAACGATTGATAGATGGTGTCCGTAGGGGCTATTCTCTATGGGCCCTTCAAGTATGCTTCTTTTCCTTTGAGGTCAGAAGAACAGCAGTCAGGTAACAAAACATGGCACTAAATGGAAGCGAGCATCCTGGAAAGGTTTGATTCAAAGAGATAGGTATCCGTTTCGAAGAGCTTGTTCCCCCTCCCCCCTCTTTCTTATAATTCAACATTTCTGATATGTTCTGCATTTTGTTCGCCCACTCTTCATTCAGGGCGGTTAGAACCAGGAGAGGATCTTCCACCTTTACTTTAATTAAGGTCATAGCACCAGCACCTGAACGCTTACTCTTACTGCTCTTCTCAGGTTCACCTCGTTTCTTAGGATTGGCCGCCCTGAGGTTCTTGTTTGGAGTCATTTGTTTATCACAGAACAAGTCCCCCTCAGTCACTGCCATAGTTGACCCAGTATCAACCCTTTCTTCCAGATCCTCGCTTCTATGGGCCAAATCACTCTCCTCGGGAGTTATCTCCTTGACTACACCCTCCTCGGCTTTGTTACCCAGACACTCATCCTGAGCAATCTCTTCCGGTTCAGCAGTGTCCAGATCTGGCATCTTTGCCTCTTCTTGTTCAGGGTCCTCTAGAACCGCAAAAAGGTTCGGGCTGACTAGGTCCAGTTGGGTCATTCCACTAGCACAACTAGTGTCCAGCTCCCCCCTTTGCCATTGTCACTGCTGGTACCTGACCCCTTTTTCCGGTCCCGCTGAAGGGGAGTTAGATAGAGGAATTTAATCTTGGCCTATATATAATATAATAATAAGTACCAAGGCGCGTCCATTTAGCCCGATTGCTATTCCACCATGAGCCTATTGGTGGTATCGTATAGAGGAATGAAACCACTACATGCTATCGCCAGCTGGATCTATAGATCGACCCAACCGCGGAAGCCATTCCACCCACATAGCCTGTTTGCCCTCTATGATCTGGTTTTCATGCCTAATTAGAGTACACATCTGATCCTTCTTTCTCAACCTTTTGGTAGACGGTTTCCAGACTCGTAAAAGCTATCAACCTATACCCGGCACACCTCAACTATCTTAGATACAATCAAATCTATCTAAGATAGTTGAACAAAAGATAGGTGTTGTCCCGTCAAGCGTTGTTCAGATCTATCTTCTCTTGTTAGTGCTATCTGCACTAAACTCCCGGGGACGGAGAGCATTCCCACACGAACGAGTTTTCCAACTATTGTTCTTTCGTTTCTCCGAAGCTTGGAAACAGGGGTTAGGTAAGCTCTTCCTAACGCAAGGTAGCCCAGCTAACTTTATTAAGAAGAAAACTCACAGTAAAGGCGAGGGAATAGACCCAGAGGGTAACTTGTCAAAGACATACGCTCAACTCAACCAGAAAGAGAAAGCTACTGCCTTCTTCGGCAGATGAATAGGTAGAAGACATCCTCGTTGATTTCACAAAAACTCATTTTATGAATTCTATTTTCACTTTGAATTTAAAAAGGTTCCGAGTTTTCTCCCGATAAGGAATGAACTAAGTCAAGGAAGGGCCACCAATTACTGAGCCGGTAAAGCTTACCCCGGCTAACTTGAATATCATTGACTTACTCACTCTCAAGACCTGTTATCGGGTTTGCGGATTCATACTTAAAAGTGCTATTTACTGTGTAATCCGGTAAAGAAGTCCAGCAGTAAATCCCAGTAAGGAGAGATCCAGGGAAAGCGAAAGCCTTTCCTGTCACTACTCTTTCTCTTACCCGTCAAAGTCTTCCTATCTAGTTCTTTGATACCCTGCCAGTGATCGTAGCCCCATAGCTATTCCCAGGTTCATGCTAAAATTCTTCTTCTTCGCTTCCTCATTTCTTGTAAAGAGGAGAAAACCAGAAAAAACCATTTTCTTTCTCCTATTTCTATCTTCCAAACAAGGAATTTAGATTGCGTGCCAAATAGAGTTCGGTAGTGTGAAAGCTAAGAGCTTACAAAACTCACACTTTGAAATAGGGTTTGCTATATGGCGGAGGATGGGACATCGGCCTTTGCTAAGGACTTTTCTGAGTTGGGTGCCTTCGGTCTGTAGCTTGATTGTCGGTTGGAGATGTATTATTGCCTAATTTCACTAAATCCTTATTGAATCTTTGGTGCAAGGGAATGGGATGGCTATTCTGTTTTGTCTATTACTGACCGAGTGCCCATCAATGGAATCAGGGATGGCATACTGCGAGTGTACTTCTTTCCTTTGGGGCCCTATCTCCGGTCTCAGCAAGCTATGGGATATAACAAGGAATGCACCACCCTTTGGCGCCATTCAACTTTTTTGCATCTCATATAGCTTAGAAATCTTACTTTTGAATTTCCCTTCGGAGAAGAGAATTTAAATTCAACTTTTTGCATCTCATATAGCTGGAAAATGAAGCAACTCATTTTTCGACCTTTCCTTTGGCTTTCCTTTTCTTTGCTTTTCTGTTACCTCGTAACCACCCTTTTACCCTGCCTCAGACCATCTTTCTATGCCTTTACTTTCCGGCTTGGCTGGGGATGGCTTTTCTGGGAATCCGTCTTCATCCTCTTCCCTGACTTGGTTTGCTCCGTTGTGAAAGAATCCGCAGGAGTGAACTGTGCTGCTAGCTAGGAGGGTCCATTTTTCTCTTGCCTTGGACATTGGTAAATCCGTCTCTCTCAGCTCTCCTAGCGATGTCACCCAAGGAATTGCTTATTACAGACAGACCGGTCCCACAACTGATTCTGGAGGGGGCCCACCCCCCGGCCACTAGTCACTGCTCTTATTCTATTCCCGTTAACTGGAAAGGTGAGGATGGGGATTTACACTAGCGCTGTATGAATAAGTAAGCGTGCAAGGTTCTATTGCCTTAGGAAGGTGGCTGTCACAGTGGACTCCTGTTACCTACCTCTGAGCTCTGGGCCCATAGCCTCGCTTAGCATATGGAAAGAGAACTAGCGGACTTCTCCTTATATGATACCTTTCCTTGGCCTCCGCTTTCACTACTTTTAGTCACTCTGGCCTTATCCTTCTCCTTGGGTGATTGGACAGAGTCCTACTGATAATAGTTGTACTCTTTCTTCGAATGAT